GACGCTTTGGACTGTTTGATCCGCGTGAAAAAACATGATCTCCATGGGGGAACCTATATAGATTCTTTCGCATTCTCTCATGTCTCGTCCAGGAGTGATTGAAACTCCAGGATGTGCTCTTTTCTCATGGTGTGGTCCGTACGGTGGTATAACGCTTTCTTGTTATTGATGTCTCGACATCAACATCACGTTTTCTAAGAGGATCTTTCGAGGTTTACGATGAGCATTATAGAGAGCATATCTATAAGCAGGGGGACAGGACTTGATACCAAGAGTTCTTTGGCGCTGTCATGTATATAGTGTAAGCGATTTCCAGGCAACTTCCGGACCTAACCCTATTTTACTTGCAAAAGCATTGAAAAAGGCAAATAGAAGGATGAGTAAATGGGCGGACAAAGGGGGCGAACCTTGGAAGGGGGAGTTTTCGCCGGTCTTTCGAAAGATGCAAAAAGACATCTTGCCAAGGCCCTAAGGGGCCTTTTCTTTTCCTGAAGCCCTAAAAATCAAAAGCGTAGGGGGGAATTCCTAACGGGTGATGACATTCATTGAGACAACCACCGGCGAAAAACTGTCATAAGCCCCCATTTACAGGCTACCACTGTAAGAAGAGAAATGGGATGGGAGAGCTCTATGGAGCTTTCGAAGGGTAATCTAGTGGGCCAGGAGATGAGAGGGAAAGCCCAAAAGGACAAGGAGAAAACAACCCATTATACTAAGTCGCTAAAACCAAGCAGGAATATCTCGTTGAGGAGGTGGGCAACTAAAGAAGGGGGGAAAAAGTAGTACTCCGAATATTGCCTCTAATGAACCCATTAAGTCAAAGCTTCTTAGCTTGGATCATGTCCAGAACACCAACACGCATGAGGAGACGATTGTGACAACACCACAGGTGGTTAATACGGAAGCAGGTTCCGGGGTGGTTTCGGGTATGTCTGCTTCGCCTATTACGGTCGCCCACACCACAATACGCCCAAGGGTTAACACGGTTAGAGGAGGGGGGGGACACGCTGGAATGGTGGATTTTTCAAACCTTGAAGAACCTCCAGATATAGCTAATACCCACAATAATGCTAGTGAAGGTCAAGATGACGTGTCGATGGAGGGAACTGTTGCTGCCCAGATGGCTCTCAATGTGCCAGGCCATGCGAAAGCAGATGAGAGGGGAGATCTTGCCTACTCTTAGTTCTGTGTGCTCATCTTTTTCCATTTTTATTATCTTTTTTTATGGATACTACTAATAACTTTGTTGTTTGGAATTGTAGGGGTGCCCTATAAGTAAGGCTTACGATGGGGGCTTTGCGAATTTAGTGAAGGACATGAAGCGCAACTTCAAGTTGGGTTTCATAGCGCTACTGGAGACTAGAATTCAGGGGAAGCGCGCTACGGCTGTTTGTGCGAAGATGGGTTTCTCTCATTGGTTTAGAGTGGAAGCCTTACGATGGGGGCTTTGCGGGAGGGATTTGGTGTCTATGGGATCCTTACGATGGGGGCTTGGCAGGTCCAGGTTCTTTTTCATCATCGACAGCTTGTTCATCTTCAATTTTCTACAAATGAGAAGACTTGGGAGGTAACTGTGGTGTATGGTAGTCCACAACTTCATACCCGTAGAGAGCTGTGGATTTGGTTAAGGAAGCTGTATGGTATTGTGAATGGTCCTTGGTGCATTGTTGGGGACTTCAACACTGTCTTATTCAATTCGGAGAAAGTGGGGGGCTCTAGTACGATATGTGGAAGTAAGGAGTTTTTGGATTGCATAAACGACTGTTGCTTAATGGACCTAGGTTTTAAAGGTCCCAGCTTCACTTGCCTTACTAGATAGGGGGGTAGTTTAAAGGAGAGACTTGATCGTGCTCTCGGAAATGGTTTATGGGTGACAACGTTCAATGGCGCAACGGTTACCCACATTCCGAAGTTCAAATCCGATCATAATCCGGTGTGGGTTTCCCTTGTCCCCCATGAGGCGAACCAAAGAAGGAGGAGGCCTTTTAGATTTTTGGCGGCTTGGACTACGCATGAGGGGTTTCACGACATGGTCAAAAACAGTTTTTTGGTTGGGAGAATTTCACTTTAAAAGCTCAAGCTTGGAATTATACGGTGTTTGGTCACATACAGAGACGTAAAGACAGGCTAATGAGGCGTTTGAGGGGCATTCATAGCCGCATGAATTGGAGGGCGAATCCATTCCTTGAGAATTTACAAAGGGAGCTATGGCATATCTTGGAAGAGGAGGCTATGAAACTATCCTATCTCAGGAGGAGATGTTTTGGGCGCAGAAAGCGAGGTGTTCTTGGCTGGAATTTGGTGATCGAAATACTTTTGACTTTCACCGGCGCACGATTCGTAGATGGCGCAAGAACAGAATTTCAGCTCTGCAGGATGATATGGGGGATTGGATTTATGACACTCCCTTACTTGAAAGGATGGTGAGGAATTTTTATGTTGAGCTTTACACGGATGATGGGCCTTCTCTGGAGTTTATTGTGAGGGATCTTTTCCCCGATATGTCTGAGGATGACTTTTTGCTTATAAGTAAGTAAGGCATGACGAAGTGAGGGATGATGAGATTAAACAGGCGCTCTTCAGTATGGGTCCCCTGAAGAGCCTACTATAAGGCCAGATGGTCTTCATGCGAGATTTTTCCAATATTTTTGGGATACGGTTGGTAGTTCTCTTCTTAATCTTGTTAATCAGGCGTTTAGGGATCCAACATTGATTGAACAGATTAATGATACTCATGTTGTGCTTATTCCGAAGGGGAACACACCAGCTAAGGTATCGGATTTCCGACCCATCAGCTTATGTAACGTGGTGTACAAAGTAATTACCAAGGTTATTGCTAATCGGCTGAAACCCGTACTTACTTATGCAATTTCGCCTCAGCAGTGTAGTTTTGTGCCAGGAAGCCCCAATAGAAAAGGCCCCTTACTATAGATAGGCAATGTTATCATTGTTCAGGAAGCCATTCATAGCATGAGAAAGATAAAGAGTGGTCAGGGGCCCTTGATCTATCGGGCTATTAAGCTTGATTTGGAGAAGGCGTATGCCTTACTATAGATAGGCTGCCAGTGGAGCTTTATTCGTGAGACCCTTGAGGATTTTGGGGTGAGTGGGATTATTCTTGACACTATAATGGCGTGTGTATCGACTCCCTCTATGAAGATTCTGTGGAATGGAGAGGAAACTCCAGCTTTCAGACCTACCAGGGGCATCAGACAGGGGGATCCTTTATCCCCATATCTGTTTGTCCTTTGTATTGAAAGACTATCCCAGCTGATTAATAGAGCGGTGGAGACAGGAGTTTGGAAGCCGTTGAGATTGTCACCCGATGTCCCTCCTTTATCCCATTTACTGTTTGCTGACGATATCATGAAGTTTGCGGAAGCTTCTCAAGAACAAGCTGGGGTTATTCGTAGCTGTTTGGACTTGTTCTGTACTAGTTCTGGGCAAAAGGTTAGTCATACCAAGTCACGTGTGTTTTTCCCTTACTATAGATAGGCAATGTTCATAGGCAGGTACGTGCTGATATTGCTATGAAGCTTGGTTTTGAGACAACTGAAGATTTGGGCACTTACCTCGGGGTCCCACTGTTTCCCTCGAGAGTAACAACCAATTCTTTTCATTTTCTGAAGGATAAGATACTTAAGAAGCTTCAGAGCTGGAAAGTGCAATCCTTATCGCTTGCGGGAAGAGTTACCCTCTGTAAGTCTGTTCTCTCAGCTATACCCATTTATCATATGCAGACTATGTTGTTACCAAAGTCAGTTTGTTCGTTTATTGATAAATGTATGCGCCAAGTTATATGGGGTAGCACCATTGATAAGAAGAGAATACATTTTTTGGCTTGGGAGAATTTATGCTTACTAATAAAGGGGAAGAAACATGGAGGGCTAGGGATCCGCTCTACAAGTAATATGAATTCGGCATTGCTTATGAAGTTAGGGTGGAATTTAATCCAGGATGGTAATAGCTTATGAAGTTAGGGTTAAGATTCTACGGGGAAAGTATAAATGCGGTCTTGATAGGATGCCGTTGGTAAGGAAGAAGGCGGGTAGCTCCAATGCCTGGAAAGGGATTTGCTCTGTTTGGGAGGATTTAACGGAGGGTTTGATTTGGCGAATTGGTAATGGTCATACTATCTCAGTTTGGAATGATCAATGGGTTCCGAATTACGGTAAACTAGCGGAAACGGTCTATACCTTGAATGACCCTTTCATTCGGGATCTTAAGCTTATAGATGTTACGACGCCATCTGGATCTTGGGATTGGAACCTCCTAAACGGTTTGTTGCCGGATTGTGTGCTTGAGGTACTCATGGGAATGCATCCCCTTAGAGTTAGAGGAAGGCCCAAGCAATGCGGACGATAAGTTGATATGGAGATTCACATGCGATGGTAAATTCTCAACCCGAACGGCTTATGATAAAATTATCATGAACTATGAGGGACAGGGGATTGATGTTTTTAAAATGATATGGGATTGGGGTTTTTAAAATGATCAATTTTTTTATGTGGTTATTGGCTAGTGAGGCTCTCCTAACCAATTCCTTATGAGTAGGGGAGTTAGGAGGGGCATGTGTTCTTCAGCGTTGTGCGGATGGTGTAAATGTAAGGATGAGAATGCCATGCATGTGGTTCGCGACTGTGCTTTTGCAAGAGAAGTCTGGGATGCTTTTCGTGTTTCAATTTGGTGGCCGGATTTCTATGAGTTGGAGCTGAAAGAGTGGATATGCGCCAACCTTGCTTGCATGAGAATGATGAATGGATACCCCTGGCATATGCTCTTCGCCCAGGCCATTTATTTGATGTGGTTGAGCCGAAATGAATGGGTCATGGAGGGCTTGGATAGATCATCATCGGGGGTTCTGGCTAAGATCTGGAGTCGGGCAGCAGAGTGCATGAAAGTTCCAGGGTGGCAGCGCCATTTGCACAGGAAGCCAAGCGGTGCTCGAAAGGCTCTGGGAGGTACCGGATGAGGGTTGGTTGAAGTGTAATGTGGACGGC